GATATATCACGGCCAATTACTCAGAAGATTCTTCCACAATGGACTCTGATAAGTGAGATTTCGAGTCAATGTTTACAGAATCTTCTTCTGTCCGAAGAAATGATTCATCGAAATAACGTTCCATTGATATGGGCACATCTGAGATCAACAAATGCTCGGGAGTTCCTCTATTCCATCTTTTTCCTTCTTCTTGTTGCTGGATATCTCGTTCGTATACATCTTCTCTTTGTTTCCCGAGCCTCTAGTGAGTTACAGACAGAGTTAGAAAAGATCAAATCTTTGATGATTCCATCATACATGATGGAATTTCGAAAACTTCTGGATAGGTATCCTACATCTGAACTGAATTCTTTCTGGTTAAAGAATCTCTTTCTAGTTGTTCTGGAACAATTAGGAGATTCTCTGGAAGAAATACGGGGTTCTGCTTCTGGTGGCAACATGCTATTGGGTGGTGGTCCCGCTTATGGGGTCAAATCAATACGTTCTAAGAATAAATATTGGAAGATCAATCTCATCGATCTTGTAAGTATCATACCAAATCCCATCAATCGAATCATTTTTTCGAGAAATACGAGACATCTAAGTCGTACAAGTAAAGAGATCTATTCATTGATAAGAAAAAGAAAAAACGTGAACGGTGATTGGATTGATGAGAAAATAGAATTCTGGGTCGCGAACAGTGATTCGATTGATGATGAAGAAAGAGAATTCTTGGTTCAGTTCTCCACCTTAACGACAGAAAAAAGGATTGATCAAATTCTATTGAGTCTGACTCATAGTGATCATTTATCAAAGAATGACTCTGGTTATCAAATGATTGAACAACCGGGATCAATTTCCTTACGATACTTAGTTGACATTCATCAAAAGGATCTAATGAATTATGAGTTCAATAGATCCTGTTTAGCAGAAAGACGGATATTCCTTGCTCATTATCAGACAATCACTTATTCACAAACCTCGTGTGGGGCTAATAGTTTTCATTCCCCATCTCCTCATGGAAAACCCTTTTCGCTCCGCTTAGCCCTATCCCCTTCTAGAGGTATTTTAGTGATAGGTTCTATAGGAACTGGACGATCCTGTTTGGTCAAATACCTAGCGACAAACTCCTATGTTCCTTTCATTACGGTATTTCCGAACAAGTTCCTGGATGACAAGCCTAAGGGTTATCTTATTGATGATATTGATGATAGTGACGATATTGATGATAGTGACGATATCGATATTGATGATAGTGACGATATTGATGATAGTGATGATGACCTTGATATTGATACGGAGCTGCTAACTATGACGAATGTGCTAACTATGTATATGACGCCGAAAATAGACCGATTTGATATCACCCTTCAATTCGAATTAGCAAAAGCAATGTCTCCTTGCATAATATGGATTCCAAACATTCATGATCTGCATGTGAATGAGTCGAATTACTTATCCCTCGGTCTATTAGAGAACTATCTCTCCAGGGATTGTGAAAGATGTTCCACTGGAAAGATTCTTGTTATTGCTTCGACTCATATTCCCCAAAAAGTGGATCCCGCTCTAATAGCTCCGAATAAATTAAATACATGCATTAAGATACGAAGGCTTCTTCTTCCACAACAACGAAAGCACTTTTTCATTCTTTCATATACTAGGGGATTTCACTTGGAAAAGAAGATGTTCCATACTAACGGATTCGGGTCCATAACCATGGGTTCCAATGCGCGAGATCTTGTAGCACTTATCAATGAGGCCCTATCGATTAGTATTACACAGAAGAAATCCATTATAGAAACTAATACAATTAGATCAGCTCTTCATAGAAAAACTTGGGATTTTCGATCCCAGATAAGATCGGTTCAGGATCATGGGATCCTTTTCTATCAGATAGGAAGGGCTGTTACACAAAATGTACTTCTAAGTAATTGCCCCATAGATCCTATATCTATCTATATGAAGAAGAAATCATGTAAGGGAGGGGATTCCTATTTGTACAAATGGTACTTCGAACTTGGAACGAGCATGAAGAAATTAACGATACTTCTTTATCTTTTGAGTTGTTCTGCCGGATCGGTCGCTCAAGATCTTTGGTCTTCATCCAGACACGATGAAAAAAATTGGATCACTTCTTATGGATTCGTTGAGAATGATTCTGATCTAGTTCATGGCCTATTACTATTATTACTATTAGAAGTAGAAGGCGCTCTGGCTCTGGCGGGATCCTCACGGACAGAAAGATATTGCAGTCAGTTTGATGATAATCGAGTGACATTACTTCTTCGGTCCGAACCAAGGAATCAGTTAGATATGATGCAAAATGGATCTTGTTCTATCGTTGATCAGAGATTTCTATATGAAAAATACGAATCGGAGTTTGAAGAAGGGGAAGGGGCCCTCGATCCGCAACAGATAGAGGAGGATTTCTTCAATCACATAGTTTGGGCTCCTAGAATATGGCGCCCTTGTGGCAATCTATTTGATTGTATCGAAAGGCCCACTGAATTGGGATTTCCCT